ATTAAATAAAAGTTTATGTCCCAACGAATCGCACGTAGAGATATTGATAATACACATAGAGTTAATGGTATTTCATAACTAATCGATTGAGCAGCAGCTCGTAGACCACCTGAAAAAGAATATTTATTATTCGATTCCATATCCGTATTTCATAACTAATCGATTGAGCAGCAGCCCAACTATATATCATCGTAGACCACCTGAAAAAGAATATTTATTATTCGATCCATATCCTGACATAAGAAGTCCAATAGGAGCAATACTTGAAATGGCAATCCATAAAAAAAGACCTATATTGAGATCGGCTAGAACAAGACGATAGCCAAAAGGAATTACTGAATAACTTAATAGAATTGATATGACCGCGATAGATGGTCCAATACTGAATAGACGAGTATCCCCTCTAGATGGAAGAATATCCTCTTTGAAAAGTAGTTTGGTCCCATCTGCTAGAGCTTGAAGAATTCCCAAAGGGCCGGCGTATTCAGGTCCAATACGTTGTTGTATCCCTGCGGATATTTCTCTTTCTAACCACACAATAACCAGTACCCCTATTGTGATTCCTGATACAGGAGAAAAAATAGGGACAAGCAGCCATATGAGCTCATAGGTCTCTTTTAAGGATTCCGGTCTGGAAAAAGAATTGATAGCTTGTGTTTCTGTCATATCAATTATCATTTCAACGATCAACTTCTCCCATAATAATATCTATACTACCTAGTATTGTCATAATATCAGCCAATTTCATTCTTTTAACTAACTGAGGAAGAATTTGCAAATTGATAAAACCTGGTGGACGAATTTTCCATCTCCAAGGAAAAACACTCTGATCTCCTATCAGAAAAATTCCCAGCTCTCCTTTTGGGGCTTCCACTCTTACATAAAGTTCTTGCTTCGACAATTCAAAAGTGGGAGAAGGTTTTTTACTAATGAATCGATATTCAAAATCATTCCATTCAGAATCCTTTGTTCTATCAAAGCGTCGGACTTCTAAATTTTCATAGGGTCCTCCCGGAATTCCTTCCAGAGCCTGTTGAATAATTTTTATGGATTCCTTCATTTCACTAATTCGTACTAAATAACGAGCTAATGAATCTCCTTCTTTTTGCCATTGAACTTCCCAATCAAATTCATCGTAACATTCATAATGATCAACTTTACGAAGATCCCATTGGATTCCGGAAGCTCGTAGCATTGGTCCTGATAAACCCCAATTTATTGCTTCTTCTCCACCAATAATGCCCACCCCCTCAACTCGTTCCAAAAAAATGGGATTCCGCGTAATAAGCTTTTGATATTCAGCAACCACTGTTAAAAAATAATTGCAGAAATCTAAACATTTATCTATCCAGCCATGAGGTAAATCAGCAGCTACTCCTCCGATACGGAAATAATTATGCATCATTCGCATACCTGTGGCAGCTTCAAATAGATCATATATCAATTCTCTCTCTCTGAAAATATAGAAAAAAGGAGTCTGTGCACCGATATCTGCCATAAAAGGACCAAGCCATAACAAATGAGAAGCTATACGACTTAGCTCCAGCATAATAGCTCTGATATAGCTGGCTCTTTTAGGTACTTGAATGTTTCCCAACTGTTCTGGTCCATTTACTGTTATTGCCTCTGTGAACATAGTAGCTAAATAATCCCAACGTGTTACATAGGGCAGATATTGTATAATTGTTCGGTTTTCTGCAATTTTTTCCATTCCTCTGTGTAAATAACCCAATACGGGTTCACAGTCAATAACATCTTCACCATCTAGAGTAACGATGAGTCGAAGAACACCATGCATTGATGGGTGGTGAGGACCCATATTGACTATCATGAGGTCTTTTCTTGTAGCCGGTATAGTCATATCTTTTTTCCCCGATTCATTATTCCATCAATTGCTGAAAACGAAACGAAATTCATAAAAATTCAAGATCTAATAAATCAAATAATTCAAACCGAATCTTCAAATTAACGAGTTTTTGCCTCTCGAATATCCAACTGACTAATTAATTGTTTATAACGGACTCTATTTTTCTTTGACAAATAAGCCAACAGTCGTTGACGTTTTCCCAAAATTTTCCGTAGACCTCGCTGAGATAAATAGTCTTTTCTGTGCAATTCCAAATGTGAAGTAAGTCTCCGTATCTTATTGGTGAAATTGAATATTTGAAATTCAACAGATCCTCTATTTTCTTCTTTTTTTTCTTTTTCTTGTGAAATAATCGAGATAAATGAATTTTTTACCATATAAAGAATTCTTTTCCTATATTTCTTTCTTTTATACAGATATGGATTTTACCAATCAGTAATAATAATGCCAGACCCTTTAATCTGGTATACAAAACCATCTGAATTTATTCATGTACTATTTTTATTATTATTATTTTTTTCTATCAAATTTAAATTAATCAATTGCAATTTGAAATTAAATTGGATACAAGGGAATAGTACATTTTCACATTCGTTCTAAAAGAAAAATCGGACCTAAGATAAGAAGATTCTATCGATTCATTCCTAGATTGAATTGATACGTCATTGAATCCTGTGCCAAAATGAATGTAATACAGGGGGTGTCTGTTTGCCTTCATATATCAGATATGACACGAATATATAGTATCAACTAATTTTCAATCGTTGATACATATGTATCCGTGACATACTGAAACGACTACCATTATTGGTATCAAACCAATAACGATTCATACAAGCTAAATCTTCTAATCGATAATTGGGCCAAAGAAAGAACTTCAATTTTATGTTAATTAATTTGTCTCTATCAACATCTTTGTTCTCATTCAAAAATTTACCACAGTTCCTTACGTTGTTTCCATTCCAAAATATTAGATTTCTATCTAGAGCATTTCCATTCTTAAAATTGAAACAAATTAAAATTCTCAATTCTCTACGACGTCTAGGCGATAAAATATTTTCAGGAACAACCAAATCATAGTAATTTTCACTTCCACCCCCAACCACATTTTTAAATCTTGCAATGCATTCATCAAAATCATTCTTATCAATATATCTTTTTTCTCGGTATCTTTGATTAGTTTGTTGCTTACTTTTATGGACTAATGAAATACTTATGGTTTGATACATAATAAATTTTCCATCCCATTTTATAGACAGACGAACCGGTTCGATAATTAATATCCCCCTTTTTATCAATTCTGTAAAAGTTAGATCTCTCTGAATCAGCATTACGTTCAGACTCAGTTCTCCTCTTTGAATAGAGGATATAATAATTTCTTTTGTATTTCTCAGTCTAAGCAGGAGACAATATACCTTGATATTATTTATCATTCTTTGATTCAAAGGATCATTCCATCTGAATTGAAAAAGAAAATATCTTTTCAGGAAAGAATCTAACCACATTTCTGTATTGCTCTTGAATTGCTTTTTCTTTCTACCTTTTTGAATGTCTAATCCCGCATAATCTTCTTCAAGATCTTTTTGTTGCTTTGGCAGAACTGATTCAAGATCTCCTTGTCCCAGCGGTTCTTTTTGATTTCGATTCTCCAATTCAAGAGATTTTTTTTTTTTAGATGATATAAAAAGATCCCTTTTTTCTTTTCCATTGATGTTTTTATTTTCATTAATGTTTTTATTTCTATTCAAATTTAAAAGAAGTAATTTGATTGGTATGACCCAAGGTTTCATCTTATACGCATCAAATAGTAGGAGTAATTCTGGGAAGAACCAAAATTTAAAATTCGATATAGAATGATTTAATATTTCTTCATTCATTCCCATCCAATCAAAAAAAAAAAACCTTTGCTTGGATGGGTTGATTTCTTGATGAATCGTGAAATAAAAAAGATCTTTTTTATCCATTTTCTCTATTATTTGTATTTGATTTTTATAATAATCAGTCCCAGTCTTAGTATTTTTTTGAATGTTGGTCCCGGTATCCATATTGGCCCAGGCCTCAATATTGGCCTTTTTTATAAGACAAAAATGGATAATCCCCCAATCAAAATATTTTCTATCTGGATTTTTCTCCGTCTCAATAAGATAATCTTCCCCCAGATAATCATTAATAGATATATCTTCTAGCCCATAAAATGATTCAAGTTTGTGTATGTTGCAATTATAGGGAATCTTTCGACTCTTGTTTACTTGTAAGGGTGATCCATAAATATATAATTCCTTCTTATCTTCATAATTATAATTAATATATTTATGTGATAAACGATCATATCTGTAGTGTTTTTTAAATTTTTCTTTTTGATTCGGTAATGACTTTACCGTAGAATGGTTTTCTTTTTCGGAATGAATTAATTGGTCTTTTTCATATAAACTCAATTTTTTTGAATCTTTATTTTGAGCCCTACGGCGTTGATTGACTCTATTTCGCCATTTTTGTGGTACTAATCTAGCCCATCTAGTCTGAGATAAATCATATTGATAATGACCCTTTAACCAGTTTTTCCATTCATTCATTCTAGAATTCTGAAATTTCTTATGCCTTGATTCGGAATGAAGTACTTCTTGTGTTCGAAAATAATTCTTTATTATATCCTTAAGAAAAAGAGATGTTCCGTGGTATTGAAGTACAGATCTCAAGTGATACTTGTTAATAACTTGAGTTTGCGATAATTTGTAAAAAATATATGCTTGTGACAAGTAATCTAACCAACTAGATTGATCGCAAGAAATTTGCGAATTTTTATTACTAATATTAAAATTTTTTATAGTCAAAATAAAGTGAATTGTATTTTGATTTGTTTCATTAATATCTTCTTGATTTGATTTAGTATTGTAATTGTAAATGTATTTATTTTTATCAAGAATTTTGTTTGTTGATTCAAGAAAAAGTTGTGCATTGATCCTAGGAATATTAATAATATATAGAAGAGTATCTATGCATATCTTTTCAATCAAAAATTTAAAAAAAAAATGCCATTTACGTATTAATCGGGTATTTTTTCTTTTTAATATCTGCCAAAAATTTTTCGGCGATTCTGATTTTTGAATATCACAACCTGTTTCCTTAGGATTAA